TTTTAAAGTAAGCTAACTTAAGCTAGTGGGTTCATACCCCAAAAATGATTTTACATCCTTTAATAATAACTAATATAATTTTATTATGAAACTTAATTATTTCAATTCTCATAGCCCTTTCCTCCTCTTCTTTTTTTTCATTATGAATTTGTTTAGAAATCAACATAATAATATTTATTCCTTTAATAAATTCAAAAAATATTTTATCATCCAACAGAATAATTTTATACTTTATTTCCCAATCATTAGCATCAACAGTTTTTATTACTTTTTTTTTTTTAAATTTAGCTAATCCATATTCTAACTCTCTAAGAATCTTATTTATAGTAAGTGCCATCCTAATAAAATTAGGTGCAGCACCCTTCCACTTCTGATTTCCAGAAGTATCAGAGGGACTAACATATTATTCACTTTCACTTTTAATAACAATTCAAAAAGTTATTCCTCTGTATATAACAATATTTATAAACAACATAATACTAATCATTTCAATCTTAATATCATCATTAATCGGTTCTTTAGGGGGGTTCAACCAAACTTCAATTCGAAAACTATTAGCCTTTTCTTCTATCGCCCATATTGCCTGAATAATTTCTTTAATTATTTCGTCTAGAATTTGATGAACTATTTATTTATTAGTATACTTCTTGATAATTCTTTTTATCGTCCATTTTTGTTTTAAAATAAATATCTCATTTATTACCCAAATTAACTCAATCAATCAAATTTATTCAAAAATGTACTTTATTATTCTATTTTTATCCTTAGGAGGACTACCTCCTCTTTTAGGATTTTTTATTAAAATGATAAGAATTAAAGTAATTATTAATTTTATCCCAATTACTTTATTATTCTTAATTTTATCCTCACTGTTAAACCTTTTTTTTTATATACGGATCATCTACCCCCACTTTTTAAAAATATACTATAAAAATATTTTCTTTTTAAATAAAAAAAAAGGTTTTATTATATTTGCAACTCAATTTTTATCATTGTATTTTATTATCCCAATTATATTTTAAGACTTTAAGTTAAGAAAACTATATACCTTCAAAGTATAAATTATTCAAAAGTAAGTCTTAGACTTTTTAAATCATCTTTAAATTTGCAATTTAATAATTTATATAAAATATAAGACCAGTAAAAGATTTAAATCATTAATAAATTTACAATTTATCGCCTATTCTCAGCCATTTTACCGCGATGACTTTTCTCTACTAATCATAAAGACATTGGAACAATATATTTAATCTTCGGAGCTTGATCTATAATAGTTGGTATATCCTTAAGAATACTAATTCGCACTGAACTAGGTCAACCAGGATCATTAATTGAAGACGATCAGATTTATAACACAATTGTTACAGCTCATGCTTTTGTAATGATTTTCTTCATAGTTATGCCAATTATAATCGGTGGATTCGGAAATTGGTTAGTACCTATTATGCTAGGAGCACCTGATATAGCTTTTCCTCGAATAAATAACATAAGATTCTGACTACTCCCACCCTCCCTTCTACTTCTTTTATCATCATCTTTAGTAGAAAATGGGGCAGGAACAGGCTGAACTGTTTATCCTCCTTTGGCTGGTAACATCTCCCATTCTGGGATGTCTGTTGATCTTGCTATTTTCTCCCTTCACATAGCAGGAATCTCATCAATTTTAGGAGCAATTAATTTTATTACTACCATTATAAATATACGCTCAGAAGGAATAATTCTTGAACGGATTCCTTTGTTTCCTTGGGCAGTAATAATTACTGCAATCCTTCTTTTATTATCTCTCCCTGTTTTAGCAGGAGCTATTACAATGCTTCTAACTGATCGAAACTTTAATACATCATTTTTTGACCCAGCTGGTGGGGGTGACCCAATCCTGTATCAACATTTATTTTGATTTTTTGGCCACCCAGAAGTTTACATTTTAATCCTACCTGGGTTTGGAATTGTATCTCACGTTATTTCCTTTCAAACAGGAAAAAAAGAACCTTTTGGAACTTTAGGAATAATCTACGCTATATTAGCAATTGGCCTCCTAGGTTTCATCGTATGGGCTCACCATATATTTACAGTAGGTATAGATGTAGACACTCGTGCATACTTTACCGCAGCTACTATAATTATTGCAGTTCCAACAGGAATTAAAATTTTCAGCTGATTAGCAACACTTCACGGAGTTTATATACAATTTGACACTCCATTACTATGAGCATTGGGTTTCGTATTCTTATTCACAATTGGAGGTTTAACTGGAATTATTCTATCAAACTCCTCTATTGACATTATCCTCCACGACACATACTATGTTGTAGCCCATTTCCATTATGTTTTGTCAATAGGAGCAGTATTCGCAATTATAGCCGGAATTACTCATTGATTTCCTATATTTTTAGGTATTACCTTTAATTCTATTTTTTTAAAAATTCATTTCTTCTTAATATTTATTGGTGTTAATTTAACCTTTTTCCCTCAACATTTCTTAGGGCTAAGAGGAATACCTCGTCGATATTCAGATTATCCTGACTTTTTTACAAAATGGAACATTGTTTCTTCCATAGGTTCAATTATCTCAACTGTTAGAACAATTTTTTTTATCTTTATTATATTAGAATCTTTAATTTCAAAAAAAATCTTAATTTCTAGTCAATACTTAAATCCTTCGTTAGAATGACAAAATAATTTTCCACCCTCGGAACATACTTTTAACCAAAATAATATTCTCATTAAATAAAAAACTAATGGCAACATGATCTAACATCTCATTTTCTAATAGAAATTCTCCAATTATAGAGCAACTAATTTTCTTTCATGATCATTCCATAATAATTATTTTGATAATTACACTTATTACACTTTATATAACTATTAATGTTATAAAAAACACATTTTCAAGTCGTTTTCTCATAGAAGGACAAGAAATTGAAACTTTATGAACTATCATTCCAGCAATCATTCTAATTTTCATCGCATTACCATCATTACGTCTTCTCTACTTAATAGAAGAATCCTTTCTCCCCTCTATAAGATTAAAAATTATTGGTCACCAATGATATTGAACATATGAATACCCTGACTTTAATATTGAATATGATTCATTCATACTACCAAAAAATGACCTCAATAATAATTCATTTCGCCTCTTAGATGTTGACAACCGAATAATTATTCCATTCAATACTAATATTCGCTTTCTAGTTACATCGTCTGATGTAATCCATTCCTGAACTGTCCAATCTCTAGGAGTTAAAATAGACGCCATTCCTGGTCGTTTAAACCAAATATTTTCTACAGCTAACCGACCAGGATTATATTTCGGTCAATGTTCCGAAATTTGCGGCGCAAATCACAGATTTATACCAATCTCATTAGAAATTACTTCCATAAAAAACTTCTTTAATTGAGTAAAGAAAATATTATTGAATGGCTGAAAGAAAGCAATGGTCTCTTAAACCAGAATATAGTACACGAATACTTTCAATTAAAAACTAGTTAATTTATAATAACATAAGAATGTCATTCTTAAATTACCTTTGGTGTTTTTAAATTCCTCAAATTTTTCCTATAAACTGAATCCTTCTTTCATTAATTCTTCTTCTGATAATTTACTTTCTTATAAATCTAGTATACTTCACATTTTTCTTCAAAAAAATCCACTTCAAAATAAAAAAAAAAAAATTCGAAATTTCATGAAAATGATAATAAACTTATTCTCCATTTTTGACCCTTCAAGTTCTCCTAACTTCTCAATAAACTGAATTTCAATTCTTACAGGAATTATATTCATACCATTACTTTATTGAGTCATTCCATCTCGACTCCAATTATTTTGACTAAAGTTTACAATTGCACTAAATAAAGAATTAAATAATAATTTTCAAAATAAAAAAAAAAAATTCTTGTTTATCTTTACAAGAATTTTCTGGTTAATCTTAATAATAAATTTTTTAGGTTTATTTCCTTATATTTTTACACCTACCAGACACATCAACATTACCTCATTTATATCCTTACCACTATGACTAACATTCATAATTTTTGGATGAATAAATTTCTCAAATTCAATATTTTCACATTTAGTTCCTCTTGGAACACCAATACTTCTTTCATCTTTTATAGTATGTATCGAAACTATCAGAAATATTATTCGCCCCTTAACTTTAGCAGTTCGCCTTTCGGCTAATATAATTTCAGGCCATCTTTTAATTTGTTTATTAAGAAATACAATTTATAGAAATAATTCAATTTATTTTCTCATCTTTCCTGGATTAACAATTTTAATATTATTAGAATCAGCTGTAGCCATTATCCAAAGATACGTTTTTATCACATTAACTAGTTTATATCTAAACGAACTTAACTAATGTCAATTATACATCCTTTTCATTTAGTAAACAAAAGCCCTTGACCTCTCACAGGTTCAGTAGCAACATTAACCTTTATAGTCAATATAATCAACATTATGCATTTTTCAAGATTTAACATACTTTTAATCTCTATTATCATTATTATTCTTACTATATACCAATGATGACGAGACATTTGTCGAGAATCAACCTTTCAAGGGAATCACACTTTCATAGTTCTTAACAACATAAAATGAGGAATAATTTTATTCATTCTATCAGAAATCTTTTTTTTTGTTTCTTTCTTTTGGGCATTTTTTCACAGAATATTATCACCTAACATTGAAATTGGATCTATATGGCCCCCCGAAAAAATTCAATCCTTTAATCCATTCAGTATCCCATTACTAAATACCACTATTCTCTTATCCTCAGGCATCACCATCACATGATCCCATCACTCCATTATCAATAATAACTTCAAAGAAGCATTCAAAAGATTAAGATTAACAATTCTATTAGGACTTATTTTTACTATGCTTCAAGGTTGAGAGTATAATCAAGCTCCATTTACTATTTCTGATTCCATTTATGGCTCAACATTTTTTATATCAACCGGCTTTCACGGTTTACATGTAATTATTGGCTCCTCATTTTTAACTATAATTCTAATTCGGCTAAATCTCAATCATTTTTCAAATTCCCATCATTTTGGTTTTGAAGCTGCAGCATGATACTGACATTTTGTTGATATTGTTTGGTTATTTCTATACACCTTTGTTTATTGATGATCCTACTACTTTATTAGTATAAATAAGTACACTTAACTTCCAATTAAAAAGTTTTTTAAAAATAAAGTAATTAAATTCATTATTGTAATTATATTAATTAATCTAATTATCTTAACTGTATCTTTATTAGTGCTTAAAAAAAGAAAAAGAAAAAAAGAAAAATTTACACCATTTGAATGCGGCTTTGACCCATTTTCATTATCACGTCTTCCATTCTCACTTCGATTTTTTATAATTACCATCATCTTTCTAATTTTTGATATCGAAATTATTATTTTACTTCCACTTCCAATTATTTCTCAAATTCCTAATTGAAACTACCCTTTAATTTTCTCTTCCATCATTACAATTATTCTCCTAGGTTTACTTTACGAATGGAAAAAAGGAATAATCGAATGAATAAAATATGAATAGTATTTAAAAAATATAAAATCTAATTTGCATTTAGAAATTGCCTTAGCCTATTCCAAAAAGAAGCGATTAATCGCAATCAGTTTCGGCCTGATTTTAGGATCTTTCCCTTTTTAATAGAAGCCAAAAAGAGGCCATTCATTGTTAATGAATTAACTGATCAACTCCTATTAAGACCACATTTAAGGCTGCTAACCTTATGATAATGATTTTCATTTGGTCTTTATTTTTATGGTGTATACAACACTTAACATTTTCATTGTTAAAAAGCTAAAGCTAAAAATATTCTTAAATCACTTATCTTAACATTTTCAACGTTACATTTTCTTTAAACTATAAGAATAGCTAAAAATAATAAAAAAGGAAACTATAAACAATAAAAAAGAAAAAATATTATTATATTGAAATCAATAAATAATTCCAGACAGTTTAGTATTAACCTTTAATAACCCCGAGGGTCCTATTTCTTCTATTCATCTTAATTCTCTGATGCTAAATTTATATCTAATCCTAAATATTTTTATAGGAAAAAAAGAAGTCATTATAGATAAAAATCATAAAGAGCTTAAAAATTCTGAAAAAATAATTTTACCTTCAAATCCCCTCGAATTAAAATAACATAAAAAAAATATTCAAAAAGAAAATAATAAAATATATAAATTTAAACATTTTAAATTAAAATTTAAAAAAAAATTTTTTGGCTCCGGAAAAATAATTCACATAAGACATCTTCCAAAAAAAATTACTACAAACCCCATAATTATAATAGGAATTCCTATAAATTTAGAAAAAGCAACAACAACAACTGGTTTTCACATCAGCCCCTTCCAAACAACATAATATATTAACCGTAAAGAATAAACACAAGTTAAAACTGTAGCGATAATCAACAAAAATAAAACAAAAAAGCTATCTTCCGTTAAATAAAAATATTCTAACAATAAGTCCTTTGAGTAAAATCCTCTTAAAAATGGAAACCCAAATAAAGCTATTCTTGATAATCCAAATGCCCCTCTAATCAAAGGATTAACTTGAAAGTATAAGCCCATCGTCCGAATATCCTGCCCTCCTATATTATTATGAATTATTATACCAGCGCACAAAAATAACATAGCCTTAAAAACAGCATGAGTTAGTAAATGAAAAAAAGATAAATTTACCATTCCTACAGATAAAACTACTATTATTAAGCCAATTTGACCTAAAGTTGATAATGCAATAATTTTTTTCAAATCTATCTCAAGCATAGCACCTAAACCCGCTATAATAACCGTTAATAATGAGAAATACAAAAGATATTTAGAAAAAAAATTAAACTGAAAAAGATTTCTCAATCGAATAAGTAAATAAACTCCAGCTGTGACCAAGGTTGAAGAATGAACTAAAGAAGACACAGGAGTAGGAGCAGCCATAGCTGCTGGTAACCAAGCAGAAAATGGAATTTGTGCTCTTTTAGTTATTCTAGCAACAATCAAAAAAAAACCTGGCAATATAATTATCCTTCCCATGCTAATTAAATCTAAATGACCAAAGTTAATTAGCATTACAATTGACAGTAAAATTAAAACATCCCCAACTCGGTTAGATAGAACTGTGATCATACCAGCACAATCTGATTTTCTATTTTGGTAGTAAATAACTAAACAATATGAAGTTAAACCTAAACCATCTCATCCTAACAAGATCACCAACAAATTCAATCCAAAAATTATAAAAATTATAGAACTTACAAATAATAAAACCCCGTATAAAAAATAATTTTTAAATTTATCATTTTCTATATAATCATTTCTAAAAATAATTACCATTCTAGAAATAAATATAACTACAGCCGCAAACATTAATCTTATTCAATCAAATAACAAAAAAAGCTTAATCTCCAACCCACCTAAACCCACTAAAGTATATTCTAATAAGAAAATTATTATCCCTATTAAAAATTTCAAAGAACAAATAAAAAAAAGAAATCTCAAAAATAAAATAATTATTCCCCAAAATAAAAAAATTACTTATTGACTAAATCATCTTTGAAACCACAATTCAAAATTTTTTTTAAACTAAATTAAGCTATAACCAATTCATAAAAAAATTTACATTTAAAAATCACAAAACTAATGGGAAAAAATGGAACAATATTAAAAAATACTCCCGCATATTAATCAATTGAACTCTGTATATTAACCAGCCACTCCCATGCTGCGTATAACTATAAATATATAATGAATAACAAGCTCTGAAAAAAGATAAAAAAAATAAAGGAACAATTAAAATAAAAGAATACTTCATTATTCTCCCCATTAATATAATTTCAGCAAAAAAATTTATTGTAGGGGGAGCTGATATATTAACCACACTAAAAAAAAATCACCACACTATTAAAAAAGGAAAAATAATCCCTAAACCCTTTATTAATATTAAACTTCGTGTATAAACCCGTTCATATATTAAATTTGCTAAACAAAACAACGCAGAAGAACATAAACCATGTCCAATCATTATTAATAATGCTCCATTCCCCCCTCAATTGTTTGAGACAAAAAAACCTCCTAAAGTTAATCTTATATGACAAATTGAAGAATACGCAATCAACGATTTTAAATCAACCTGCTCCAAACAAATAATTCTTACCATAACACCACCCAACAAAGCAATTCTAATTATAAACGCAGCGTATATCTCTATATAATCTAAAATAAAAAGCTTAAACCGATAAAGGCCAAAAATTCCCAACTTTAATAAAACACCTGCCAAAATTATAGATCCAAATACAGGTGCCTCAACATGAGCTTTAGGTAATCATAAATGTAAAAAAAACATAGGAACTTTCACCAAAAAAGCCACTACAATTAAAAAAAAAAATAATGAACCTAAATCTCCATTACAAAAAAACAAATAAATAAAATTTAAAGAAAATCTATTAAATATTAAACAAATCAACAATGGTAAAGATCCAAATAAAGTGTAAAACAATATATAAATACCAGCCTGTAAACGTTCAGGTTGAAATCCTCAATTAAAAATTATCATAATAATAGGAAATAACACACTTTCAAAAAAAATAAAAAATACTAATAAATTTGAGCATGAAAAACACATAAACAATAAAAATATTATTAGCAATAAATAAAAAGAATATTCACCTCTATTAAAAACCCCTAAATTAAATGAAGCTATTACCATTAACAATATAATTCACAAACTCAAAATAATTAAATTTACTCTCATTATATCTAGTCTAAACAATTCTAAAACATAATTTATTCACAAGGACTCCCAATCAATCATTATAATAAAAAATAAAATTAATAAAGAAAAAAAAATCATAATTTCTAACATAGACAAAAACCTAAATATACAAATTATTATAATTAATAAAAAAAAAACCTTTAACATTTCAAAAAAGATATTCTATTAATCCTATCATTACCATAAAAAAAAACAGCCACAACTAAAATTCTTAAACCTAATCTAGCTTCACATACAACAATAATTAAATACAAAATAACATTCAAAAATATCCCAGAAAGTCCAACAACCAAAGCTAATAAAATAAAAGTACATAAATATATAAATTCAAAACAAAGCAATAATATAAGCAAATGCTTATGATTAATTAAAAAAGATAAAAATCCAAACAAAAATGAAACTAAACTTATAATAACCATTAGTTAAAGCTATAATAATTTTAAAAAAAATAATGGTTTTGTAAACCAAAATTGGACCCCCCCTTATAGCATCAGAAAAGATTCCCATCAACATAAATCCCCAAAATTTATATATTCTTTATACTATTTTCTGAAAATGAAAATCTCTATATTAATTTCTATTTTTTTTTTCATAAGCCTTCATCCTCTTACCATACTTATTATACTAATTTTAATAACTCTAAATATTATCACAATTGTGTATTTATCCACCAATACAACATGAATCCCAATAATTTTAATTTTATTAATTTTAGGAGGAATACTAGTTCTCTTTATTTACATCACAAGAGTCACCCCCAACAAAAAATTTTCTTTTAAAAAACAAAGAATTTTTATAGTAATACCCTCCTTAATATTTAGAACAAATATAGTTTATCTTAATTTTTCTCAAACTAGTATTCTGTTATTTAATATAGACAAAAATTCTTTTCTATTAATTTTTATCACAATTTATTTATTAATTACCTTAATCGCTATTATAAAATTAATTAATTCAAGAACTGCCCCCCTCCGTTTATCAAACTAATGTTAATCCGAAAAAAAAATAATTTAATTTTAATAATCAACAATCTACTAATTGATCTTCCTAGCCCATCTAATATTTCATATGTATGAAATTTTGGTTCCCTCCTAAGAATATGCCTTGTAATTCAAATCCTAACAGGCATATTTTTAGCTATACACTTCTCAAGTGATATTTCTACAGCATTCTCAAGAGTATCTCACATCTCTCGAGATGTAAATTATGGATGATTAATTCGTGCAATCCATGCTAATGGCGCATCATTATTTTTTATCATAATTTACATTCACATCGGACGAGGAATTTATTACTCCTCTTTTTTAATAAAAGGCCCATGGTTTTCTGGAACATTAATTATTTTATTATTAATAGCAACAGCCTTTTTAGGATACGTATTACCATGAGGTCAAATATCATTCTGGGGGGCAACAGTAATTACTAATCTTCTATCAGCTATCCCTTATGTTGGCCCAACTACTACCCAATGACTTTGGGGGGGATTCTCAGTTGAAAATCCAACCCTAACCCGATTTTTCACTCTTCATTTCATCTTACCTTTTGTTATTTTAGCAATAGTAATAATTCATATTATACTTTTGCATGAAACAGGCTCATCTAATCCTCTGGGAACTTCTGTAAATATCGACAAAATCCCATTCCATCCATATTTCTCTTACAAAGACTTAACCGGAATCATACTAAGTTTAATATTATTTTTATCTATAGTATTAGTATACCCCTACTTTTTTTCAGATCCAGAAAATTTTATAATAGCAAATCCATTAATTACTCCCCCTCACATCCAACCTGAATGATACTTCTTATTTGCCTACACTATTCTACGATCAATCCCTAATAAACTAGGGGGAGTAATTGCTTTAGTTTCTTCAATTCTAATTATCACAACCCTTCCATTTTTAACCACCACAAAATTTAAATCAATAGCAATAAATCCCTTCAAAAAAATAATCTTCTGAAGTTTTGTCAACATCTTCTTAATTTTAACTTTTATTGGTAGCTGCCCAGTAGAACCTCCTTTCGTCATAATCGGCCAAACAATAACCATTTTATACTTTATTTTTTTCCTAATTACCTCATTTTTATAGATTTCTTAACTATAAAAGTATGTATTTTGAAAATATAAAAAAGAAGTTTTTCTAGAAATCTATTTCTAAAAATGATACAAATAATAGAAAAATAGAAAATTTTTAAGAATAAAAAACTCAACAAAATAAAAATTCTAAAAGGTAAAATTCTTTTTCACGCTAAACTTATTAATTTATCATATCGATATCGAACCAAAGTTCCACGAACCAATAAAAATAAATATATTATTAATAAAACATACAAACAAAACAAACCCAATCCCCCAAAAAAAATTAAAGAAGTAATAAAACTTATGAAAATAATATTTCCGTACTCAGCCATAAAAAGCAAGGCAAATCCATAAGCCCCATATTCTACATTAAAACCAGACACCAACTCAGATTCCCCCTCCGCTAAATCAAATGGACTTCGATTTGTTTCCGCTAACAAAGAAATAAATCAAACAATTAATAATCTTAAACACCCTCAAATTAATTTAAAATTTCTTTGAAATTGACAGATAACAAATAACCCATAATTTCCACACATAAAAACAGCAGAAATTATTAGTATAGCTAATCTTACTTCGTAAGAAATTACTTGTGCCAACCCACGAAAAGAGCCTAATAATGCATATTTAGAATTCGAAGCTCAACCCCCCCATAAAATTACATATACCCCTAATCTCGAAACACACAAAACAAAAACTATAGCATATTGCATCTCCATTTGGCCATACAATCACAAAAAATTCAATCAAAATGTCAACATCAAAATTAAAGATAAAAAAGGAACAAATATATATATAAAGAAATTTATAAAATATGCATAATTTACCTCTTTTGCAAACAATTTAATGACATCAGAAAACGGTTGAAAAATTCCTAAAATCCCAACCCTATTGGGTCCTTTCCGCAGATGAATGTATCCTAAAACTTTTCGCTCCAACAGAGTAAAAAAAGCAATTCTAACTAAAACTACTACAGCTAAAATTATATATCTTACCAAAGAGATCACTATTAAAGGAATATTTCATAAATGGAGCTTAAATCCAACACATTTTTCTGCCACTTTAATTATACTAACTAGGAACACCCTATAATCAAATTCTAAATTTGATACAATTAATCTGCCAAATTAGTTAATTTCAAAATGTTCATAATCTGTAAGTTAAACCTAATTTACTATTCCTTTCGTACTAAGTGAAAATTTCTAAATATCTAGATAGAAACCAACCTGGCTTACACCGGTTTGAACTCAGATCATGTAGGATATTAAAAGTTGAGCAAACTTCTTCTTATAACTTCTTCATTATAAAAGTATCCTAATCCAACATCGAGGTCGCAATCAATTTTATCAATATGAACTATCCAAAATAATAACGCTGTTATCCCTAGAGTATTTTTTTCATAGAATCACTAAAAATGGATCAATTTTTAAATTTAAAGATTCCTAATCTTTAAAAATCACCCCAATTAAATTAAAAAAAATTTTTTACAAAACTTTTATTTAATAAAAATTCATAGGGTCTTCTTGTCCCAAAATAAAATTTAAGTTTTTTCACTTAAAAACCAACTTCTAATATTTTTCTTAAGAAAGAAAATCCTTGTAAGATCATTCTCTTAGCACCCATTTAAGACCTTATTACAATACCTTTGTATAGTCAAAATACTACAGCAATTTATTAATTACATTGAGCAGAACATATATTTTATCATTACAAAATACAATGTTTTTGATAAACAGTCAAAGATTAACTTTGCCGAATTCCTAAAGAAAAAAAAACTATCAAAAAAAAAATTAAAATCAAACAAATATAAAAAATTATACTAATTCCACCATAAACCCTTTTAAATTTAATTCTTTAAAAAATCCTACTTTTTAATTAAGAAAAAAAAAATAAATGCTTTATAACAAACTTCAGAAAATTTTAAACCTCTTTAACTTATATTTTATCAATATAAAACTACCCATAGCTTATCCCATAAGTACTAAAAATTAAAGCAACTTAATTAAATATACTTTAAAATAAACATTTAGTTTATATTTTTCAACCAGATATCATTTAACTCGAATAACATTTCATCTCTACTTTTAATTTAATTTATATTTTAAAACATATAAAATTTAATAAAAATAGCTCGTTAAATTTCGGGAAAAAAAAATTTTTTAAAATTTTTAATAGACCCTTATACAAAAGGTACTCTCTAATGCTTTCACAAATTTAAAATAATTTTCAAAATTCCCTTACAGTACTATTATCTATAGTAACAAAAAAAAATCTATCTCTATACTATTTATCTAAACCTTTGCACAAATAAAAACCATTTTCTAAATTAAATAAGAATGGCAAAACTGCTAAATTTCATCGTAAATGAAATATCTTATGATTTCATCCCTAAGGACACTTTCCAGTACCCTTACTTTGTTACGACTTATCTCAAACATGAGAGTGACGGGCGATATGTACATATTTTAGAGCTTTATTCAAACAGTCATTATAATACTATTTTACTTTTAAATCTTAATTTTTTTTTCATCTACTATCCAATAAAAATTATCATAATTCACTTCAACCTTAAATTTATATTGCATCTTGACCTAAAATACAGAAAAAAATTCATTCCAACTATTATCATTCAATATAGTTATAAAAATAGCGATATACAAACTGTCTTAACCAATTTAAGTAAGATCTAGGTGTCATATCAATTATAGAGCAAATTCCTCTAAAAAGCTTAAAATACCGCCAAAATCTTTTGATTTCACAATTATTGTGTACTACCAATATAATTATTAATAATAATAGGGTATCTAATCCTAGTTTAATTCATAGTTTTCAAAAGCCAAATAAAAATCATCATTTTCAAAATTTCACCTAAAGAAAACCTTTTCATCAAAAAAATTTTTCCTTTTCCAAAAAAACAATCTCAACCTGCCTGTATAACCGCGGCGGCTGGCACAGGCTTCGCCAGGCAAAAATTAAATTCTATTTTTAACTTACAAAATTTATAAGTTTATCTTCTATATGAAAAACTTCTATTAAATAATATAAAGAAATTTAATAACGATAGTTTATGTGCTATATAAACACCATTTTCCTTTTCTCTACCTTTTTTTTTCTTATAAGGTAGAGAAAAGGTATAAAATATTATTTCATTCCCATTGTTAACTTTTTATTAACAAGTAGTAGTTATGAAATAATTTAATGTTCCGGCGAGGAACTAGTAAAATCACCTTTTATGATAGGATAACACTTATGCTTTAATTTTCTTTCTCTCCTTCATTAATTTGTAAGAAATGAATATCAACAACGAACTTGCTTCTTCCGAGCAAAGCAAACAATTAATTAAAATAATATGTTATTTTGTCTGTTTGCTCCAAATTTTTTTTAAGATGTGATTATATTTTCAATTTCTCTATTATATTTAATTTTTTAAATAAAATGCCTGAGTAAAAAGGATCATCTTGATAGGATGAATTATGTGTAATACGACACTTTTATTATTCTTAACTTTAACAAATATGATTTGTTACCTTTAAAATCAAAATTTAATGTGCCTTACACCAAAAGTTAAT